CCCCCTCCTCCTCTGCCCCCTTTTAGACAATGGACAGAGGCCTCCTCACACCCCTGAGACACTGGACAAAGGCCTCCGTCCAGTATCTCAAGGGCGGCCCCAAAAACTTACAAAATTATCTGTCACATAAATGCTATCTTGAACATAACACCACACCACACGCCCTCTCTAATTTGTTCACCCACCCCCATGGGTAGATTGGGGGGCAGTACCGGATAAAAAGCCCCCGAAACAGGAGGACAATAACTCTCGCATATCTCCGGTAATATACTATGCATAATAAGCTTACAAGAATGTAAGGCAACCCTTGTCCCATTATAAAAATGTTCAACAGCAGGGTCCTGCCCGCAGAGAGCTATTGTATTATAAACAACCGCAGCTGATTGTCCTCCATCAAGTGCGCGGTCAATACCAATAAAATCGGGGGTCGCTACAAAGGCATACAAGCCTTCCGCAACTAGGCAGAAGCCGAAGACCTGCAAGCCAGTAACCCGCCCCCGCAATCGGCTTTATAAACCCAAAGATTAGACTAAAAATACCAAACATTTTTAAGTCTTTGGGTTTTCAAATAATAAAGGTAACACCTCATAGGTATGAAATAAAGGAGGAGAGACATGAGCCCACTCTAAAGAAGCCCAACTTTCCCCTTCGTCTTCGATTCAAGCAATAAATTGCTCTTCTCAAACATATACATCATAAATAATATATATAAAAAAAACAACTCCTATTATTGAAATTGTAGAACCTAAAGAACTAACCAAATTCCAACCAGCAAAACAATCTGCAAAATCAGAGTATCGTCTCGGAAAGCCTGTCAAGCCCAAAAAGTGTTGGGGGAAAAAGGTCAAATTTACACCAATAAACATTAACCAAAAATGGGCCTTGCCATATAGCTCATTATAACAATACCCCGTTATTTTCCCCAATCAATAATAAAAGCCACCAAAAATAGCAAAAACCGCCCCCATAGAAAGCACATAATGAAAATGGGCTACAACATAATATGTGTCATGCAAAACAACATCCAAAGAACTGTTTGCTAATACAACCCCAGTTAAACCACCCAATGTAAACAAAAAAACAAACCCCATTGCCCAAAGCATAGGAGTGTCTAATCTCAAAGTTCCCCCGAAAATAGTGGCTAGCCAACTAAACACTTTTATTCCAGTTGGCACAGCAATAATCATAGTTGCCGCAGTAAAATATGCTCTTGTGTCCACATCCATCCCAACCGTAAACATATGGTGAGCCCACACAATAAAACCCAATATTCCAATTGAGAGCATTGCATAAACCATTCCTAAGTATCCAAAAATCTGCTTCTTAGCGACAAAAGTTGGTATTATTTGAGAAATCATTCCAAAGCCAGGTAATATTAAAATATAGACCTCGGGGTGTCCAAAAAACCAAAACAAATGCTGAAATAAAATCGGGTCTCCCCCGCCTGCGGGATCAAAAAAAGTAGTATTAAAATTTCTATCCGTTAAAAGCATGGTTATCGCCCCCGCTAACACTGGCAAAGACAACAGCAATAAAAAAGCAGTAATCAAGATAGACCACACAAACAATGGCATTTTATTTAACGTTATCCCGGGAGCCCGCATATTAAATATGGTTGTTATAAAATTCATTGCACCCAAAATCGAAGACGCCCCAGCTAAGTGAAGGCTAAAAATAGCCATGTCCACCGCCCCGCCAGAGTGGGCTTGGATACTTGACAAAGGAGGATAAACCGTTCATCCGGTACCAACTCCTTGTTCAACAAAAGCGGAGCCTAATAATAATATTAAAGCAGGGGGCAACAACCAAAAACTAATATTATTAAGCCGGGGGAAGGCCATATCGGGGGCACCTATGTATAATGGAACCAACCAATTCCCAAACCCCCCTATCATCACTGGCATAACCAAAAAAAAAATCATAATAAAAGCGTGTGCCGTAACAATTACATTATAAAGATGATCATCTCCTAACATAGCCCCCGGAGCCGAGAGCTCTAATCTTATTAACATACTGAAGGCCGTGCCGAGCATGCCCGCCCCAATCCCAAATACTAAATATAACGTACCAATGTCTTTGTGATTAGTTGAAAACCCCCAACGAATTACATATAAACTTTTCATCTCCAAATAAAAAGAACTTCTTTAGTTAGCTCCAAACACCCCCCTAAAACAGCCCCACTTTTTATTACCGACTTTCTTATTAACCAATTCATTTTAATCGTGGGCAAAACAAAAAACACCAATAGAAAAAATAATAAAAATAAAAGAAGTAAAGTTCATCGGTATTGAGTTAAAAACATGGTAGTGTCTAATTGTGGCATCTTAACTAAAATACAATCAAAACCAATTAAGGCAGGGAGTGCGGGACTTGCACCCACATTTTTAGCTTTGAAGGCTAACGGTCTACTTTAACCTAACCCCCTCGATCAGAAAACTAAACAACCCCCCAGATAAATATGGCAACGCCAATAAATATAACTAAAGCATAGTTAAAAACTTGACCAGATTGTAAATTACTAAGGCCTCGAGTTAGCCAAACTAAAAAATCAGATATCCCCTTTGGGCCCACCAACTCAAGTGTGCCTTTATCAATAGTCCGATACGAAATTTGATGACCCCCCTTCCATGCCCTCTTCACTAAAAAATTGTTAAAAACATAATTAAACTGTCAAGCAGAGTATAAAAAAGTGTAGCCTATTCGACCCATAGAAGAAGGCACCCCAAAGAAATGCACTGAATAAAAATAAAGAACAATAACTAACCCTGCCCCCCCCAAACTAAGGAAAACAGGTAATAACTTAATAAAAACAGGAACAATTGGAGGAAATGTTATTTGAAAAGACCAAGCTACCTCTTTAACCAAATAACCCACAAAAAGACTCCCCAAAGCCAATAGTATTAAAGGCAAAACTAAATTCCAAGAACCCTCATGAATACGTCTAAAAACCGCTTTTCTAGAATTGGTATTAGATAAAAAAGTTAAATAAACCAATCGAATCGAATATAAGGTAGTAAGTAAGGCCGAAAACCCCCCCAATCAATAAGCAAAAGTTAAATAATATTGTTCAAAAGCCAACTCTAAAATTAAATCTTTAGAATAAAACCCTGTTAAATAAGGAAACCCCATTAAAGACAAAGAGCCAATAACAACCATAATATAAGTAAGAGGAATTAATTTAATCAGCCCCCCCATTTTCCTTATATCCTGTTCGTCAGACAAAGCATGAATAACAGACCCCGCACTTAAGAACAATAAAGCTTTAAAAAAAGCATGGTTCATTAAATGAAATAGGCTTATGGAGTAATGAGATATCCCACAGGCCACCACCATATACCCTAATTGACTACAAGTCGAATAAGCAACAACTTTTTTTAAATCATTTTGAATTACCCCAACAGTGGCGGCCAAAAGCACCGTAAGAGACCCAACAATTGTTACAGCCATTAAAGCAAATGGAGCTTGTTCAAAAAAAGGAGAAGATCTAATTAATAAAAAAACACCCGCTGTTACCATGGTGGCCGCATGGATTAAGGCGGACACCGGAGTTGGTATAAAAAATTTTCAATACACAACTGTTCACATAATAGACAGGACTTTATCTTCTACTCTACAACTTGTTTACTTTTAAATCTGAAAACTAATCTTTAGATAAAAAGGCCTTGCATTTTCCCCTACTCTCACTCCAACCCACCTTTAACCCACTCATATATTAAACCCAAGGTTAAAATTCCCAAAAACCCCATCATAATTCAAAAACCAAAGGGAGAAATTTGATTAAAGAGGACACACCACGGAAAAAGAAAAGATATTTCTAAGTCAAAAATTAAAAACAAAATACCGACTAAAAAAAATCGAACTGAAAAAGGACGTCCTGGTATTCCAAAGGGCTCAAACCCACATTCATAAGCCGAAACTTTCTCTCGATCCGGTTGTTTTGCCCCTAAAAAATAAGAAGCGCCAGAAAAAAGCGCAGAAAGAACCACACTAAAAACTAATAAGAAGAAAAGGTTATAAAACTCTAAAAACACCGTGCTTCATATCTTTTTAACCCCGAAGTGAGCTAAAAGACTTTAAAATTATTGTTCCTCTTATTCGATAATACGCAACCATAATGGCTAAACCAATAGCTGATTCCGCTGCAGCGACTGTCAAACCCATAATTGTAAAAACTTGTTCTATTAAAAGATCTATTTCGATAGAACTAATTAAAAACAAAAAAAAGGCCGCTAATAAAATTAATTCAATAGAAATTATCATTATTATAAAATGCCCCCTATTAAGAACCACCCCCCAACCCCCCAATAATAATAATATCACAATAACAATCACATACTTATAGTACATTATTCTTTAGATAAAAACAATATTCAATTAATATATCGGTCAAGCGAAACCGCCTCGATTACAATAGGCATAAAAGAATGATTCGCCCCACAAATTTCTGAGCATTGACCATAAAACGTTCCTGGTCTTTTAATAAAAAGGCCAGCTTGATTCAACCGACCCGGAACCGCATCTGTTTTTATCCCCAATGCAGGGACGGCAAAAGAATGTAAAACATCCGCACCAGTCACCAAGATTCTCACATGTGTATTAATAGGAACAACCAATCTATGATCAACTTCTAATAACCTAAAATCACCACTGTTTAAATCGGATGTCGGAACCATATAAGAATCAAATTCTAACGTTTCTTCCTGATAGTCTGAATATTCATAAGATCAATACCATTGATGTCCAATTGCTTTAATTGTTAAAGCAGGACCCACAACTTCATCCATTAAATATAATAATTTTAAAGAAGGAGAGGCAATAAAAACCAATATTACAGCCGGAATTATGGTCCAGACTATTTCTAATAAAGTTCCGTCGATCAAATCTCTATCATAATACTTACCATTTAAAGCCTCAACAAGCAACCACAACACTACTATCACAATAACAATCAATAAAAACATAATCTGATCATGAAAAAAAACTATTTCCTCCATCACCGGATCTGCCGCCTCTTGCAAACCCAAGTGCCAAGGTTCCGGTATATCTTTCTTTCCACATACATTTACGAGATAAAAAAAACTATTTAACATTTGCTGCCCACTAAAAAACTAAGAGCCCCATCAATAAACACAAAGATATAAAAATAATCACACCACATCCACAAAATGCCAATACCAACTCGACGCCTCAAATCCGACATGTTGACGGCAAGTAAATTGATTAGATTTTAATCTTATCAGACAAACGGCTAAAAAAGTAGTCCCGATTATAACATGAAAACCATGAAACCCAGTCGCCATAAAAAAAGTAGACCCATAAACCGAATCCGAGATAGCGAAAGGGGCCTCATAATACTCAATTACTTGTAGCCCCGTAAATAAGACACCAAGAAAAACAGTTAAAGATAAACCTAGGATTGCCTCTTCTCTTTTCCCACTAATTATAGCATGGTGTGCCCAAGTGACAGTAGCACCAGAACTTAATAAAACAGCAGTGTTTAACAAAGGAACTGAAAAAGAGTTTAAAGGATTAACCCCTTGAGGAGGTCAAACAACACCCAGCTCAACAGCTGGTGCCAGACTACTATGAAAAAAAGCTCAAAAAAAAGAAAAAAAAAAAAGAACTTCCGAAAGTATAAATAAAAGCATTCCATATTTTAGCCCCTGTTTAACCACCAGAGAATGATACCCTTGAAAAGTCGACTCTCTAATAACATCTTGTCATCAAACGAACATAATTATCGCAATTATTAACACTCCCAGATACATAATTTGACTTAAACCATAATGAAAATACACAACACTTCCCACAGTAATAAAAAAAGCCCCCCCCGCCCCCAGACAGGGCCAAGGAGAAGGCTCAACTAAATGATAAGGATGACATAAAACAGTTCGCACCATCAAACAAATTATTAACCAGACCTTCTTCCCAAAATAAAATATCAACCAACCCACCAACACATTCTAAACCACAATACTTGAGAAAAGCCTCGAAACAATAACACTCTTAAAAAGTCGACTCTCTAATAACACCTTGTCATCAAACGAACATAATTATCACAATTATTAATACTCCCAGATACATAACTTAACTTAAACCATAATGAAAACACATAACACTTCCCACGATAATAAAAAAAGAGTACCCCACTACGTCAAACTACACTTTTTAAATAGCCTCACAAAACTTACTAACAAGCCAAGAAGTTTGTTCCGCATCCTCCTTAGTGAATTTCATCGTTGCATCTACGCAACGAGTCAAATCTAAATGGCCCTTCATGGCTTTTAGATTTGAAACATTCTCTACCACTAAGAAAGAATCTACGGAACAAGACGATTGGGTTATCTCTCAAGGCATGGCCTTTAGATGTGAAACACCCTCCGTCATTAAGAAAGAGTTTACAGAGCGGGCCAAGTCAATGATTTCATAAGAGCCAAACGTCCCCGAATTAGAGATATTTTAAATAGTGCAGTATGACGCAGTGAGCCACTCCCCTGAAATAAGAGTAAGACTATATAAACTCACCGTCATTAAGGGTTAAAAAAATAATATCCAAACGTCCCCATATTAGAGGTGTTTTAAATAGTGTAGTATGACGCAGTAAGCAATTCCCCTGGAATGAAATTAAGACTATATAAGCTCGCTGCCATCAAGGGCCAGTTCCCTCACCCTCACTATGTTACGACTTACTCTGCCTCGGAGATCTTAGAAACCCTCTTGAAAAGCAACCAACCAATCTTTCTAAGCAAAGGCGACGGGCTATTTGTGCTAACACTGAGGGTATTTCATTGAAACGCTCTACTTTTCAATTACTATTAAATCCAACTTTCTGTTATCTTCCAGGCACTTCCCGAACTCTTATTTTAGGGTTCCACATTCAAAGTTTCCCATTGTATAAAAAAATGTAGCGCATCTAATCCCCAAACATTAGGACAATAAGACCTGACTTCATCCAATAAAAAGGGTGGCTCCAACCCACTGGGTTAAATCTGTTTTATGTTTTATACACAAATTGACGACGGCCATGCAATACCTGTCAAGGGGGGATTCAAGTTTGGGTAAGGTCTTTCGCGGACTATCGAATTAAACGACACGCTCCTCTAATTTGAACAATGAACAGCCAAGTTTTTTGAATTTTAACCTTGCGATCGTACTACTCAAGCGGAAAATTTCTTACTTTTTAGGATTGCTTCACATTTTTTTCATTATTTACAGTATAGACTACCAGGGTGCCTAATCCTGTTTGCTTCCCATACTCTCGTGTTTTAGCCATCCCACTATAATCACGGAGATAAATAGTCTTCACATCTAAAGTTCTTTTTTCTATTTAAACATTCCACCGTTACAAAAAAATTCCATTTACCCTCTTAAATTATAATTCCTATTTTAATTTAAACGGCCTATCACACCCTTTACGCTTTTATCTGCAAAACTAGTCCTTAAGTTTCACCGCGTCTGCTGGCACTTAATTTGACGGACTAGATAAGGTGCCCTCTCTGTGTCTTACTTTCGTAAATTGCACAAAATTCTTTACTGCTGCCTCGGAGGTCAAGACCCCATTTGAGCTTTCCCCTTGTCTCAGTGAAAATGTGGCTCCAAACTAAAGCCCCGCATCATAAGCAAGGTGGTCCATAACACCCCCTTCTACCTAATACGACTCCGGCCCAGCCAAACTTGGCCTCCGGGCTCCCTCACCTGTTCGCACACTATCATAGACTCCGTGACACCAAAATGAAAGGCCCACCTTCCATCTTGCCAAGTCGGAAGACTGTTCTTTAGATACTAGCATGTATTTAGGAGGTAACTTGTCTTTTATCTTCCCCAAAACCAAAGGACTTTCATATCTCTAAAAACTAAACCAGAACTAGTCTTTAGGTTAATAAATAATTTAACCCCCCCCCGGGCTAAAGATAACCCCATTCTTTATAGGGTCTATAATTATGAAAGGAAATACTCCAAAAATAAAAACTGCTATTACTAAAGGAGATATGGCCAACAGCTCCCCTCGACTTAAATCTCTAATAAAAAGAAGGTGATTGGAGGCCGCCCCAAAACTAATTCGATTATATAAATAAAGAGAGTACGCCGCGGACCAAACCATGCCTGAAGTGGCTAACACCCCAAGCCCAAAATTATATTCAACAGCAGCTAACAACGAAAAAAACTCCCCAACAAAATTACAGCTTAAAGGAATCCCCATATTAGTTAACGATAAAACCATCATAATACAAACAAAAATTGGCATTGTAAGGGTCACTCCACGATAATATTTAATAAGACGAGTGTGATGACGCTCATATAAATAAGTAATAGCAATAAAAAGGGCCGAGCTAACAAAACCATGCGCCAACATCATAAAAACTGCCGCCACCAGCCCCTCAATTGTGTGGGTGAATAAACCTAAAGGGACCAACCCCATGTGTGCAACCGAAGAATAGGCAATAAGCCGCTTAAAATCCACTTGCCGACAAGTCAGTAAACCTCCATAAATAATAGCCACAACACCCAGCATAACAACCAGGGGGGCAAAATACTCGGAAGCTGCGGGTAAGACCGGTCAAGAAAATCTTAAAAACCCATAGCCCCCTAGCTTTAGTAATATCCCCGCCAATATCACCGAACCAGAAACAGGGGCCTCCACATGGGCTTGGGGCAACCAAATATGAAATGGTATCTGAGGAATCTTAACCGCCAAACTAAGAAAAAACCCAGCCAATACTCATTTTTGAGTAACAACAGGTACTTTTATATTTAATAATGTCTGATAATCAGTTGTTCCTGTAACACTATATAGTTGAAAGATGCCCAAAAGCATAAACACCGATCCCGCGAAAGTATAAAAAAAAAAATAATAAGAAGCACGTACTTTTTCTTCTCTGGAGCCTCAAACACCAATCAAAAGGAACATCGGAATCAATATACCCTCAAATAAAACATAGAATAAAAGTAAGTCAAGCACTAAAAACACCCCGACTAATAAAATCTCTAAAAACAATAGACACAACAAAAATTCTTTTAATAAGTGTTTAATTGACTTTCAACTAATTAAAACACAAATTGGTATCAATAGTGCAGTTAAAACAAAAAAAAACAAAGAGGCCCCGTCTAGAGCAAAAACTCCCGGACCCCATTGAAAATTTAAGCCCGGAGAAAGGATCCACTCTATTCGATTTATAATTTGAAATTGTCCTTCTAAGTCAAAAACACCCCACAGAACCAAAACACTAATTAAAATCGCCAAAGACCACTCAAGCGCGACTCTTTTTAATTTTTCACTATCCTCTCTCGAAACCCTCATCACATTAATTATCCCCATAAAAAGCAAAAAAAAAACTAGACCCAATCCATTTTTTAAACCAAACATTACACACTTTTTTCCCGCCCCTACCACAGCAACAGTAACAGCCCTCTCCAACAATTAACCCAATAAGAATATTATTTGTAACATCTGCTCTTCTTCTTATTTATTTTACAAAATCTTTTTTAGAAAAATTTATTAAAACATTTTATAAACCAGCCCCCCTCTCCCACAGTGTAACCTTAGCCGACTAAAAACCAACAACCACTTCTTAACCACAATACTCCTTGGAGTTTAAATTTGAAAACGACTCCAACTCTTTTCCACTAATGTAATACAATTGTATCCGCCAAATAAATAGTGGCCAATAGACAAAAAACATATGCCTGAATTACTGCAACCGCCACTTCTAATAACGTTATAAAAACCATTATCAATAAGGGTAAAGCCCCCGCAAGCCCACTTGCAATTAACATATTAAACCCAAACCCAGCTATAATAGCAAATAGTAGATGCCCCGCCGACAAATTCGCTGCTAAACGAACTCCTAGTGAAACAGCCCTGGAGATATAGCTTACTGTTTCTATTAACACCAAAAGAGGAGCTAAGCCCAAGGGAGCGCCACTTGGCATAAAAACACTAAAAAAATCTCACTTAAACCGCCAAAAACCAGCTAGGGTCACACCTATGATTATTGAAAAAGATAAGCCCATTGTAACTACAACATGAACAGTTGGAGTAAAAACATAAGGGAATAAGCCCAACACATTCAAAAACACTATAAAAAAAAAGAGAGAAACAATTAAAGGAAAATACTTTAGCCCCTCAGCCCCTAAGTTATCTTTCACAACACTATGGAGATGATCATAGATCAACTCAATCAAAGATTGCCACCTCTTCGGAATTAATTGAGCCCCCTTAAATAATAATAAAACCACAACCACTACTAAAACCATCATCATTGATGAATTAGTTAAGACGATCAGAGTCACTATTTTAAATTGATCAAAATAAGCACCGCTCATTAGTATTTTAAAACAATTCGCTCCTCCCAAACAAAACCCGGCCAAGTCTTTAAAGAAAATTCTTTCGACTCAGTTTTTACCGACTTGTTTGAAAAAAAATATCTTGTCTTTTGACCGCAAGCCCCACTTCCGACCCAATTTCTTGAGTTAACACTATTGCCCCCACCATCGCCACTAAAAGTATAAAACTCGCCAAAATAAATAAATAATAACAAGTTATGTACAAAATTCGCCCGAGCGCCTCCATGTTTTGATACTTCATTAAAAACCAAGGAGTGGCCAAATCTCAAGCGCTTCTAATTTCAGCCCCCAAAAAAGTCCGGTGGATATGGGGGCCGCCTTTTATTAACCAACTAGAAGCCACTCCTGAAAAAAAAAAGGTTCCAATAACCAACCCAATAGGAACGTAATTTGTCATATCTGCCTCCCCACCTAATCGAAAAGCGGGAGGAAAGTCTGTTAGATTTAACAACATAATCACAAACAAAAATAAAATAGCAATCGCCCCCACATAGATTATTAAAAACATTAAAGCAACAAAAGTTATCCCCAACCAAAGAAAAAATACCGCAGAACCGATAAAAACAACAATCAACCAAAAAATCGAATGAATAGGATTGAGTGCTGATATTACCATAATTCCAGAGCCAACAATACCAAATGCTAGTATATAAAAGACCGCCCCAAGCAGATTTAATTATTTTAAAATAATCCCCCCACAGCCCAATGGGCTAATTGCAACCACAGGTTCGGAGAGAACATTGTAAATCCAATAACATACAACCCGGCACCAATCAACAAAGCCTTTCTAAAATTTATTCAGTTTTCTTTTCTTAACATTTTTGAGCCAATCAAAAGAGAAGAACTAGCTTGAAAATAGATAATTTTGACTATTCTAACATAATAAACACCAGCCACAACGGAACACATCACGGCCAAAAGAAAGACTAAATAATATTGATGTACCACCCCAGACAATAAAACCAGCCACTTACCCAAAAATCCCACTAAAGGAGGTACCCCGGCAATCGAAAGAAAAGTCAAAGCTAAGGTTAAAGCTAAAACAGGTAGTCTCCTTGAAAGCCCACCAAACTCTACAATCAAACTTTTTACGGTGCCTAAGGCTAATATTGTGGCAAAAACACAAATAGACATTATTACATATAAAATCACATATATTAAACTCGCTTGAATGCTCTCAAATGACCCAACCTCTATCCCCCAAAGCACAAACCCCATGTGCCCCACCCCACTATAGGCTAACAGCCGTTTGACTTTGGTTTGATTTAAAGCACCAAGCGCCCCCACAAGCATCGAAAAAAGAGCCCCAACTAATAAAACATTAACCGCCGACCCAATTGAAACCAAAATTGAAAAATAGCCAACTTTAGGGACAGTGGCCAATAGAGCCGTCGTTGTTGTCGGAGCCCCATCATAAACATCCGGTGCCCACATATGAAAGGGAGCAACAGATAACTTAAACAAAAGGGATACCACAATTAACAAACTACCGATGGAGACTCGAACCTCAGAAAAGTCTAACCCCGAATTCAACGCTAAATTTATATATGAAATATGAGTCCCCCCCGTAAGCCCACACAATAAAGCACATCCAAATAAAAATAAACCGGATGAAAGCGCCCCTAACACAAAATACTTCAAACCCGCCTCCGCACTTTGCCCAGATCCCCCTCTTTGAGCGGCCAAAATAAAAAGAGAAAGAGTGGATAGTTCAATCGCTAAATAAACAGAAAGTCAATTGCTTGAAGAAACTAAACAAAGACTCCCTAGTGCTACCATTAGGTTTAAGAGGGGCAAATGCGCATATGTTTGAAATAAATGCGCCTTTACTCGCCCCCCAGAGAACCTTGGAAAAATTTGCCTTTCCGTATCCACCATTAATAAAACAGCGATAGAGCCCACGATAATAATTAATTTAATAATTTCAGTTCAACCGTTTTCAACCAACAAACCTCCCACAGATAATTCAGAAAAAAAATTCGACAAAAACCCAAATAAAAAAGAAAGGCCACCCCCTCCCCCACTTATAATTAATAATATTAAAACAGATAATTTTAAAACAAAATTGTTAATACTAATAATCCCCACCCCCAGTATCAAAATGCTTAAGATCACAAATTCTGTGGGCCACATCATTATCCTCTTCAAGGATTAGCGGGTTCCCTTGTTTGCTTATATTATACTTGATAGCCGATCCGCTACTTCAGCTATTTGTTCTACGGTTTCTGGTGGAAGGGCATTAATTACATCAGAAGCATTTGGTAAGGCAGTCGCCCTTTCGGCCACCTCACCTGTCTCCCTCAACACCTTTGACATCTCAACGATTGTCTGCTGCATACTGGAGCTCGTTTCATTTATCCTTTCCACCACCTCCATCATTTAAGGGAGATGCCTCTGCTGCCCCCGAGACATTCCTTTCAACAAGCTCCAAATGTTCAGGAGCCTCTTCCACACCCCGATTACAACAGCTCCCTCCCTGAGGAGGACAACAGTGCCGTCGACAAGTAACACGCAAACAAGACCACCCGCCAACAACCCTAAAGTAATAAGACCTGCTAGTATACCCTATTCTACAGGATCTTTTGGTAAAATATCTACTAAGTTATCCTTCATTTTTTTTACACTTTATTTTATTAAATAGAACATAATTTTCTATTTCCCCCAACAAAGGAATTAATATAAGAAAATAAAAAAAATAGTATAGCGCCACCAACTGCCCCAATAATATAAAAGGCTCTTCTACAACCAAAGACCCGACTCAGGTAAGAAGAATAAAATTCACTATAAAAGATCAAAAGGCCATACGTCCAAAAGGACGAAAGGGCAACCCTCTTAATCAACTCCGGTGAAATAGTGGAAAAAAAAATAAAATTAATATACTAAAAAACATAGACACAACCCCCCCAAATTTATTCGGTATTGAGCGCAAAATTGCATAAGCAAATAAAAAATATCACTCAGGCTGAATATGCACTGGAGTCACCAGTGAATTGGCTTGAATAAAATTTTCTGGATCCCCCAATAAATTAGGCACCAAATACACAATAATACTTAATAACATAAGCGTAACTACTATTCCATATCAATCCTTGGATGTGTAGTAAACATGAAAAACGACATCATCCACAGGGAACTTAGACCCCACAGGACTATTTGACCCCTCTACATGTAAAAATATTAAATGAGCCCCGACTAAGATCACTAAAAGAAAAGGAAAGAGAAAATGCAGACTAAAAAATCTAGTGAGCGTAGCCCCAGAAACACTAAACCCCCCCCAAACTCATTGCACAACATCTGTCCCCACATAGGGAAGAGCGGACAATAGATTTGTAATAACTGTCGCCCCCCAAAAAGACATTTGACCTCAAGGTAACACATAACCCAAAAAAGCCGTTGCCATCGTCAAAAGAAGTATTACGATACCAACTCGCCAAACCGGGGCTTTCAAATAACCCCCATAATACAAACTTCTCCCAATATGAAGATAGAGACACAAAAAAAACAGAGAGGCTCCATTAGCATGAAAATATCTTAATAAAAACCCATAGTTCACATCGCGCATAATATGTCCCACCGATGCAAAAGCCAAACCGACCTCTGCGCAATAATGCATGGACAAAAAACACCCCGTTACGATTTGCATAACTAAGCACAACCCCAACAAAGAACCAAAGTTTCACAAATAGCTTATATTTGAAGGAGAGGGTAAATCCACCATAACACCATTCACCGGGGATAAAAGTGGATTCTCTTTGCGCAGTGGCATAGGAAAGCCCCCAGAATTTAACTCCCAAACTAGACAGATTTATCTAGAGATTAGCCCTCAAACTTAAACCAATTAAATACCTCAAACAACAAAATGTCTTAGATTGGAGGCGGGCCATTTAACCCAAAAAGAACACTAGCCACAAAAGCCACCACTCCCAAACTTAGAGGTAAATACGCCTTTCATAACAAAGACATAAGCTGATCGTATCGAATACGAGGAAAAGAGGCCCTCACCCAAATAAAAAGAAAAATTATTAAAACAACTTTTAGACCAAACCACCCCGCCCCGCCTTTTAAATATTTTACCGGAGAAAGTCACCCCCCTAAAAAAAAGATAGTTGTTAAACAGCTCATCAATATAATATGCGCATATTCGGCAAGAAAAAATAGAGCAAAAGACATCGAAGCATATTCTACGTTATACCCCGACACTAGCTCCGACTCTCCTTCTGTTAAATCAAAAGGAGCTCGATTAGTCTCCGCCAAAGCTGAAGCAAAAAACATTATTGTAACAGGAAATAACGGAAAAAAAAACCAAACACCACTATTTTGCGCCAAAACAATTTCAGTAACACTCAAAGAGCCAACACACAATAGGACCGAAATGATGATCAACCCAATCGAAACTTCATAACTAATCATTTGGGCCGCTGCCCGAATCGCCCCCAAAAAAGCATATTTAGAATTACTCGCCCACCCAGACATCAGTATCGCATAAACACTTATCGAAGAGACAGCCAAGATATACAAAACCCCTATTTTTAAATCACTTATTAAAACCCCTCTCCCATAAGGCACAACCCCTCAAACAACTAACGCCAAAGTAAAGGAGAGCACCGGCGCCACTATATAAATAAACAAATTAGTTTGATGCGGAATCACCATCTCTTTGGTAAATAGTTTTAAGCCATCTGCAAAAGGCTGAGCCAACCCACTAACCCCCACTACATTTGGCCCTTTTCTAGCCTGCATATATCCTAAAACCTTTCGTTCAGCTAAAGTTAAATAAGCTACTGTGATAAGCAATGGAACTAGAACCATTAATATTTTTAAAAATAAATGAACTATTACCACGAACATTTTAAAACAGATTCTTGGTCTGAAGACTAATCTAAAGAAAAAAAAATCACACAATCGAAATTTACTTTAATCTATAAAATAGAATCACAAAAAATCTCGGAGGTTTCAATAATCAAGACACTCTAAGTTTTAAAACTAATCTTTAGATAATTTCAATCAAACCTCTTAAACTTAATAAACCAATCTATTAAATCTAATTACTAACCCCGAACTTTGTTACCTGCGGATAAACTTCCTATTTTTAAATCTGAAGACTTGACAAAAGATATAACTCTCTATTCGGCCAGGCTAAAAACTCAAACCTTCAACGACTCAAAGCCCTCCCAGCATACAGTGACTCAATAGTTCTAATTAATTACTTAGACAAAATGGCCCAACATTTACCCTCCATAGCATCCGGCAACCAAGTATGCAGCCCCAACTGTGCAGACTTCCCAACCGCCCCTATAAACAATAGCAAACAAATTAAAGTTATATCGCTAGATTGGGCAGATACAACAACCATATTAAAAACAGAAGAAAACTCTAAAGACCCAAAACGATCTAAAATACCAAACATAGCCAAAATCAACCCCATGTCTCCCACTCGATTAACTAACATGGCTTTTATAGCCGCTTTATTTGCTTCAACTCTAGTTAATCAAAAATTTATTAAAAGATAAGAGCACAAACCAACACCCTCCCAACCAATAAACAATTGTAAGTAATTGTCACTGCTGACCAATATAACCATCAAAAATGTAAAGAGGGATAAATAGGACATAAAACGAGGAATATGAGGATCCCCTGCCATATATGCCATAGAAAAGATATGAACTAAAGTAGAGATTGTTGTAATAACAAGTAACATAATCGCAACTAAACTATCAAACTGTAGGCCAAAATAAACAGTCAAGAGATCAGAATCTAATCACCTTCATAGTTTAATATGTGTCGTAGAAAAACTTAAAATTATTTCATAAAACACCAAAACAGACCAAGATAAACTTATAATCAAACAGCTTGAAGTTAAAACTCCCGCCCCCTTTTCTCCTAATTTTCTTCCCCCGACACCAGCTGCAAGGGCGCCCCCCACTAAAAGAAATAAAATACAAGTATACACCCTAGACCTTTGTCTCCCGTAATTCAACCAAACTAGACACAATATGACTCTAGCTAATCCAATCAGACAAAATCCCTAGCAATGAACACTTCCTTTTTCAGACCTCAAACAACTTGATATAACTTTCATACTTTAGAAGCAATCAGCAATTAACCAAAAGACCCCTTCAAAAAGCATCTGAATCAATCAATTGATTGTAACTTATAAAAATAAGAGAACCACTAATTTTTCGATCCTTTCGTACTAGAAAATAGTTATATCAATGTTTCTTCAAATTGTAGATAGAAACCAAGCTGTCTTACGACGCTTTTAACTCAAATCATGTACGGCTTTAATGGACGAACAGACCAACCCTTGGGAGCGACTGCACCCCAGGATGCCACAATTCAACATCGAGGTCGCAAACATCGTCGTCGATAAAAACTCTCTAACGTTATTGCGCTGTTATCCCCAGAGTAACTTTTATTTGTTTATCGTTAACTATTTCACCCTAAATTAACGGGTCACTTAAACCCACCGTCCAAAGATAAGTGTCTGCTCTGGGTCTCCCCCTGGCAGTCAGACACAATTAAATATGTATCTTAAGCCCGCCTTCGTTACTTTTTTAAAGGCGGTCGCCCCAACCAAACTGTCCCACTTATCAAACCCCAAAAACATAAGTTCGTGAGTTGCCTTTCTTCAAATAAAAAAGTGCGCTTTTCTAGCCTTAGTTGACCCGCACCACATTTTTAAACTATTTAAGTCAGCCACATAAGTTTCCAGTAAAGTTTCATGGGGTCTTCTTGTCTAACAATTTGGATGTAGCATCTTCACTACAAATTCAATTTCACTGGAAATTTCCTTAAGACAGTGAGACCTTCGTGACACCATTCATACCGGCCAACAATTAATTGACTATTGATTACGCTACATTATCACGGTCAGTGTTACCGCGGCCATTAAATTGTCTTTATTAAGTTGGCTCTACCAACCTTTTTAGATACAACCATTGGGCAGGTCTCACCCTTCATACTTCTACCTTCATATTAGCAAAGAGCTATGTTTTTGGTAAACAGTCGAGGCCTTGTGTTTTAACTTCTAATGAAAGCTAATAACTTGCCGAGTTCCTTAAAAAAACTTTCCCCCCCACTATCTCCCACTTGTGTTAGTTTACAACAGTAGTCTTTTGTTTTAATTATTTCCTGGCACATTGTGCGTTTATTACCATCCCCCATCGGGAACCTCCTTAGAGACTGTTTTGCCCAAACCAAAGGCACCTTTGGCTTGGTGACCAGGAGAGATGAGGCAACAATTTTTTTACTCATGTTCACATTTTCTCTTCTGATTCTTGGGCTCTCACCACCACTCAACAGTCTGTTCTACTACCAAGCAAACTACTTACTACCCCCAGAGTTTCAGTTCAATTTTTAGCCACCGTAATTTTTAGGGAAAAAGAGTTCTTGAATGAACTTCTACGCATTCTTTCAAAGATGGCTGGCTCCAAGCCTACCTCTTCATTGTCTAAATCCCACACTCCTTTTACACTTAATTATTGAATCCCTGACTTTAACTTCTAATTTGGGCTCTCCCCCTTTAACAACGGACCTGCTTGCCCCTTGTCTATCTGTCCACTTCGAATTTTATCTTTAAAGTCTATCCCCCCTAAGGCAATAGATCTTTACCCTAAAATTTTTATTAGGCGTCATATATATAAAAACTTAGATAATGAACAAAGCATAGGCCCATGATAAAACACCAGTTATAAGTTTCACACACTATATTTTAAACACCGCCCAACCCCTATGTGGACGCACTACTTCAATAGTTTTCGTAGAAAACCAGCTATCTCCAAGTCCGATTGGTCTTTCCCCCCTATCCACAGATCCTCCGAGGTTTTTGCTACAACCACCGGTTCGTTCATTAAACTGCCCATGGTTAGATCACTTGGTTTCGGGAAATTTGACTAAAGAGCCTTCTCGACTTCTCTTCACCTACATTTTACTTAAATTTGCCAAACGATATCTCATAAACCCATTATACAAAAGGTACACTGTTTTACAGTTGCTTTAAAAGACAGGATTCCAGATCTTTTCAAGTCTCTTTCAACTTTCCTTTACAGTACTCGCGCTTTCAGTATGGATTAACATTTAGTCTTAGATATGTGAACTCCTTTCTTCTACTATTTACTCACTCTCTGGGACTCCTCCGCTTTCGCTCCCTGCTACTTACAGAATCTCGTTTGATTTCTCTGCCCCACTCTGATACTAAGATGATTCATTTTTCAGTTCTCTACACTACGTCTCCGCATTGAAACACGAATTTAAAGCTTCTTCTTCGCTCTTTCGAACTTCCCGTCCAGTTTAATCCATCTTAGTTTTCCCCCTCTCTCCCTTTCTTTTCACCCAAGACTGTAGAGGTGGGAATCGAACCCACTTCTTCGGGGCATGAGCCCGACGACTTGCCCTTCGTCCTCTCTAC